TTAATTTAACTGAAGTACAAAAATCAATTTTAAATTTTTGATAATCTTGAATCAAGAACGTAATAGGACGTTTTCGATTGGTTCATAGTGACAATCGAAGATGGTAAGATTGAGATCAAATAAATGGGAAAAATCGAAAAGAAATAAAGAAATAAAAATAGGGGTATGCGATAGATAATGATCTATCTTGATTCTATATTTTTTTATACTTTTGACTTAAGACTTAAGGGCGACAAAAGAAAGAACGGGTCTTATTATTCTGACATATTATTAACATAACATTCCTTTGATACTTCTGAGACGTCAAAGGTTGTCTCTACGTATTTTGCTTGTACTTAATGTTTTCCGATTATACTAGAAATCTTCGAGTATAATCATTAGAACTTGGTCTAATTGGATTTATTGGATTGTTTCATCAATGGTGTTGGATCAGAACTCCCTTTTGACTCTTCGCTGGTAATTCTACTATTATTAGTGAACAATAATTGAATAATTCCTTCATAGAGATCGAGGACATAATTTACATGGATATAGTAAGTCTCGCTTGGGCTGCTTTAATGGTAGTCTTTACATTTTCCCTTTCACTCGTAGTATGGGGAAGAAGTGGACTCTAGAAGTACTACTAATTGAGTTTAGGAATCAAACCGTATCAATTTTTTTTATAGATCGTTCTGCAAAGACTATTTTTTAATTTACTATTTCAATTTCAAAATTGAATTTGAAAATATTTTCATTTCGAAGTTATATGTATTGGATTCTAGTGGAGTAATGTATTCTATAAATAATATATGAACTCTTTCAAATAATATATGAACTCTTTCAATCAAACAAAGATTTCAATTATTCCTATGTTCCTATTTCGAAAGTAAAAGTGCTCCAAATGGTATGAAATCTTTTTCAATCGAATTCTTCATAAATCTTCTTATAGTGACAATGAGTAAGAACGAAACCTTTTATTACTATATACTTTACTTTTTCTTTGTTATTTTTTTCCTTCTTTTTCTTTCCTCTTCAAAGAAAAAATAAAATAGTTCTGTTATTACATTACGTCGATACACTTTTTTACGGAAAACAACATAGACGTAGCGGTTGTCCAAGGAGATACTACACATAAGAAAATATTGTCTTTGGGCAAGTCACATATTGCGCACTTACCATTTGTGTTTTATTATTTTAAGGATTTTATTTAAAATATTATTTATGCTGGTCTCTTTTTTGATTTCATATCATGGTTGAAAGGTTAAAATCGGTGAGGTTTATTAATCCTTTTCGAAATCCGAAGAGGTTCCCATGGAACCTCTGGATCCTTTGTCAACTGGTCAATTAATTACTTTTTTGTTGGAATGCTAACAAGAAGATTACTTGATTCTCTTTTATTATACCCATATCTACTTTTCTTTCATTGATTTGATTCTTTCTTTCTTTCAATGTATATCGAAATTCACATTAAATTAAAAAAGATAAGAAATCTAGGAATTAGAATCATAAGAGTAAGAGTGGTCTTTCGATTATTTCAAATTGATTGGAATCAACACAAATCAAATAGAAATGGATGAAACAAAGAAATAGAATTGGGACATGGAACTATGTACATTATATATGGAATTGATATCTATATATGAAGATAATAATGTCATTGATATATATTATATTAAATTAACCTGTATCGTCATACAGCAAACTTTATAAAGTAAATAACAATACTAGTATTGTATGGTAGAAAAATATTTTTCTACCATACTATCTAGTATCTCATCGAATACTGCTCTCATAGAATACTGCTGATTCTAGTTCGATCATTTCATTTAAAACGTGAAATTTGAATCCTTTTATTTTATTTCTTCTCTTTAATCAGTGATAAGAACTAAAGAGTCACAAGTTTAATTCAAATTAATCACTTTGACTTACTGTTTTTACGTATATTATAAGTAAAAAAGCAGTAGGAATTAGAATGAACAGTGCAGTAGCAATAAATGCGAGAATATTTACTTCCATAATTTCATCCTTTCATTTTTCTTTAATTCGCAATAACTCGGGATTTAATCCCATAGAGATGATAAATCTTTTGTCTGTAAATTCAATGGGATGAATTACATCGAGATATAATCGAATCGGATCAATATCATGAATAACAATATCTGACAAATTGATTCATCGTCAAGAATTGAATAGTATAACATAGGAAGATCTTTTATCCATACCGAATTCCAAAGTCAATTTTGATACAATCAAAAATCCATTTACTTCTTTACTTTATTTTTTATTTCTATTTTATATTTTTCATTCTTTTATATTTTTATAATATAAAAATTAGCGCCCTCCTTGTACAATCATTTGATGAAGTATCATCTAACCACTTTTCCACTTACCATTGGTTACAAACAATAGAAGAAATTCAAAAAAATAACAAAGAAAAGAGATTCCTGTTAGCAATGAAATTCTACTGTTTGTACTCCCTTTCACAGAACAGAAATATGGAAGGATGAATTGATGTATTTTT